TTTTAGTCATTCGAAAGTGAGTTTTAATAGCAGAACAGAAAAAGAAATATATATTGTTTACTCTATCTGCGTATCGTTTCTACCCCAAAAAAATACCAGACGAAATAGAAAATGGTCTTCGAAAGAAAAAGAAAAAGATATAATGAAATTCTTTGATTGTTTTTCCCCAATAAATGATCCGTTTTATTTGATGGGGACAACAAACAATTATATTAATTATAAAAAAAAATTCAAAAATAAAATAATAAAAATAAAGTAAATAAAAAGAAAAAAGAGTGCTCTTATTCGAAACGTCTCGTGATCTTCAACCAATTTTGCGCTTCAATATAATTCCCAGGCGTAAGCGCTATAGCTTGTTTCCAATACTCAGCGGCTTGATCGAACCAAGCCTCCGCAATTTCAGAATCTCCCTGTCGAATGGCCTGTTCTCCCCGGTCGGAATAGGTGGTTCAATTCCTTCCCTTAGAACCGTACTTGAGAGTTTCCTACCTCATACGGCTCCGCATTCAATTCTTGTGGTGTCCCATTTTTTCTCGGGTTAACCAAAAGAGGTTAATTCTATGAGTTTCAAACTTGAATATTGATTAATAATCCGTTTTTTAGTTTTATCTTTTCTCCCACCTTCAGAAGAATAAAGCATAAGCATTTCCACTCTCGCTCGAATTTTCTGAAAGTTAACTATCTCGGTTTCATAGAGAAATGAATATAGAATTTTCGAAAAAGACTTTTCTTCATAATAAAGAAAAGTCTTACTATCCTTGGGATCTGATGCTACACCGCTGCTCAATCCCTTAGGGGATCGCCTTTATTACATAAGTCGATTCCTAACTTTTATCTTATATCATGACATAAGTAAGTAAGCAGTTCTTATTGTATCGGTCCAAAACCTCACTAATTGATCTTTACGGTGCTTTCTCTATCAATTAGATCCTTTATCCATAGAATAAAGTATCTAGGCATATCTATTTCTTCATATTTCGACTTCTATGAAGTTCCTTTTTTCTTTGCTACAGCTGATAAAAATCGTTTTTTTGACGATGCATATGTAGAAAGCCTTTTTTCTAGTAATTTTTTCTAGTATTTACTAGCGAATTCGCTCTTTTCTCTTTCCCTTTTTCTTTCTATAGTGGAGATAGTCGCACGTAATGACAGATCACAGCCATATTATTAAAAGCTTGTGGTAAGAACGGGTTTCGTTCTAGTGCCCGAAAATAATATTCCAAAGCTTTCGTATGTTCTCCATTACTTGTGTGGATAAGGCCAATGTTATAGAGTATATAGCTTCGATCATAGGGATCAATTTCTAGTCGCATAGCTTCATAATAATTCTGTAAAGCTTCCGCATAATTGCCTTCGGATTGAGCCGACATCCGTTACGGTCGTCGTTCGATTCAAAGAATCTCCGTTTCAGAACCGTACATGAGATTTTCACCTCATACGGCTCCTCCCTTATGTGCATAATGAGAATAATACATGGAATCAAAAAAGATTGAAATATTCTCGTTATTGACTGAGCGGGGCTAGTGTTTTTACAAGAAATCTCTAGCCAACCTTCCTGCAAAAGATCTTTTCTTAACATCAAACGTGTTGATACTAGATAAAAAAAAAAGGTAACTTCAACAATTTCTTTGTCCCTCACGCCCCTTAATTTCCAGGAATTCGTCACTTCAACAGTCTTCGATGGTTATACGTGTATCCAAAATACGAACGAGATGGATGTTTGTTGGCCCAACCATTTTTCTTAGTTCCGATCTTGATAAGGAAAGGGCATAATTTCATTTCTAACAAAGTTTTCGTGTTGTTGATTCCTAGGCGTAGTGCTTCTTCCTCTATGCCGCCTATAGGTACTAATGGAATAGGGTTGACCTTGCAATACATAACCCATAGGTGTAACCTTTCGCTCAATACTCGAATCGACAATTGAAGCATCTGAGACTGCATTAATCGAGGATACACGACAGAAGGAGTTGTTTTTTTTTTACAAACTTCACCTTCAAAAAGCGTAGATTTATTTCAAAAACTTTTTTCTTTATTTTCTATCCCGAATCATGCATCTTTCTTCTAAGGCTGAAATAAGGAAAATAATAAAAAAATAATAATCAAATCGCACCATCTCTGTAATAGGTAAATGCCTCTTTTTCCCCTGAAGTTGTCGGAATTATTCGTAATAAGATATTGGCTACAATTGAAAAGGTCTTATCAATAAAATTTCCATTTATCCTCGATCTAGGCATAGATAGCAATCCATTCTATAATTCTTTTCATTACCTCTCGTGAGAAAATCATCCCACAAACAAAGGAATTGCACAGTACGAAATAACATAAAAACAGACTCATTATAAAAACTCATTAAAAAAAGATATGATCTTTTACTCAAACTCTTTCTTTTTGCCAGGAATGAATAATAAGAAATATTTGAATCCGATTAGATTTCATACAAATGTAGTAGTATAAGAATGAAGGGAACTTTTCCGATTCCATCGAAATTGAAGAATCAAAG